ATATTGTTATAATAATATTGTTATAATTGAAATGGAGAAATTGAAAATAAAAAATACTGAATAAACACTGATTAGTTATGTATCATTTTTTATTTTCTTGTGTAATTAGGAAAACAAAATTTGATATTCAAATCCAAGACTCATTCATGAATTTGCAGCCAGGAGTCAATAGTTCATGGTTCAAATTTGCCATCAACTTGTTTTTTTAAAATACACATTTTACTTTTCAATAGAAAAATGAGGGGAAGTTTTTAGGCACTGTGTTTGTGTGTTTTGAGATACTATAGAATCAATCGAAGAAGTGGATCAAATTAAATCAAAAAAAGGCCCTTATTTTCGGAAAAGAATTAATAAAAAAAGGCTTCAATATACAAGTACAAAAAAGTGGTTCAGTAATCCAACCTTAAGCAGAAAAATTTCCATCTATTTTTTTTGTATTATTTTGGCGACATGGCCGAGTGGTAAGGCGGGGGACTGCAAATCCTTTTTCCCCAGTTCAAATCCGGGTGTCGCCTGATCAATAAAAGACTCGAAATCTCTTATTATGTTCTGTTGATATATAACTCACCCCTTTTTCCCCGGCAGCAGAAACGGATTGTTCATTCGGCCTGGGTGTTTTCTAAAAGATTATAATTATAGTAAATCTTTGCATCTAGGATTAAAAAGATTCTAATGGTGGAAGGGCTATCACGACTTCCAGATCCCCTCTCCTCTATTCTACTACTAATGTAGTGTATACTGGCTAAGTCTTGAATTCCGTTGGATAGACCAGATACGAAATCTAATTAAATTAGCAGTTTAGTTGTGTAAAGACCGGAAGAGCCTTTATATACAATACATATACTTAAATATACTTAATAAATAATAATAATAAGAGTACTTACTATATATCTATACAGACTCACGAGAATTTATGAGCGTTCACATTCAATATTAGACTGAATGGAGAATATAATTAACTTATATAAAGATAAAAACGGGCAAAAAGAACAGGCCTTATTATTCCTATATGTTCCATTCGTAACATTCCATTAAGGTGTCATTGCCTATTTTACTTGTGTTTAGTCTTTCCCAATTAAAAGTCGTATAGGAATTTAGTAGAAGTTATTGGGATTAGTTCATCAACAGTGTTCGGTCAGAGTCCCTTTTTGACTCTGCGCCGTTGATTCGACTATTATTAATGAGCAATAATGTAATAATTCCTTCATAGAGATAGGGGACATAATTCACATGGATATAGTAAGTCTCGCTTGGGCTGCTTTAATGGTAGTCTTTACTTTTTCCCTTTCACTCGTAGTATGGGGAAGAAGTGGACTCTAGAGGTACTACGAATTGATTGAGGAATCAAACCATATCAATTGTTTTCTAGATCGTTCTGCAACATGTTTTGAATTATTTAAAAAATATCTTCATTTATTACCTTACATTGGATTCTAGTGGAGTAATGTATTTTATGAATAAAATTCTTTCAATCAAAGAGATATTTCCAGGATTCCCATATTTGTATCTCGAAAGCAAAGGGATACAGATTATTGGAATTTTATTCCAACCAAATTCGTCCTAAATTTTCTATTTCAATGAACGGGCTCTTCCCATAATTTTAGTTTTAGATGGATACTAGAGAAGGCCCGACCCCCCTTTTTTGTTTCCCTCTTTACTTTACTTTTTCCTGCTCAAAAAGAAAATTTTAAAGAAAATTTTTAAGTGTATACACGATTTCTATGAGAAAAAATTAGGCATAGTAGTTGTATAACAAGAGAGTATGCATAATAAGATCTTGACTTGGGAGTCACATATTGCGCACTTACCGATTCTTTTATTATTTTTTTTTTCGAAATTACATTTTGACTTTATCAGGGTTTCAAGCATTAAAAATTTGTGAGGTTTATTATTTTATTATTATTATACTTATTCCCTTTTAAAATACGAAGAAGTGACCATAGAACTCCTGTCAATGGATCAATCCAGTTTTTCTTAGGAATGCTAGAAAAAATATTACGATATTACGGCTCTTTAATAGATGCCGCTAATGCTTTTTCCTTCGTTGATTCTTTCGATAGATCACGAGACTCAGATTGCAAATAAAAAGAAATCGATAAATTATAACTAGAAAGTAAGACAAGACAGTTTTTTAATATTGATCAAAAAAAAATGTATAAAAAAAAAGAGAATTGGTTCTATGTAAATTCCATATATTATATTATCTTGATATTTACATTACATATATCAAGATAATATTGTAGATTGATCGACACGAAGTCCCTGTCTTTATTATAAAGTAATTTATACACTACACTAAAAATAATAGATATGGTAAGAAAGAAATATATATATTTCTTTCTTACTATACTATAGTATCGGATCTGATAGAATACTGTCGATTCTAGTCCGTTCATTTCATTTAAGACACCAAATTGGAATAATTTTCCCTTTTTTATTCAATCTTTGATAAGAACTCAGAAGTAAAGTTTTATTCAAATTTATTAATCCTTTTTATTTT